AAAGGATATTATCCAAACGCATTTCAAGTAATTGTAGTAAAACCTGACCTGTTGAGCCTTTGGCTTTTCCAGCGATACGAACGTATTTAAGTAATTGCCGCTCTGTCAGACCATAATGAAACCGCAATTTTTGTTTTTCTTCTAGACGAATACGATACTGAGATCTTTTCCCGGAACGCGATTGGTTTCGAAGATCACTTCCGGGCGCAGGCCTTTTACTAGTAAGTCCCGGTAAAGCCCCCAGACGGCGTATTTTTTTAAAACGAGGCCCTCGGTAACGAGACATAAATACTCCTTAATTTTATTGAAATGAAATTTTACAGAATAAACCTAAATTAAGACTGAACTAAACGATAAACGAAGCGACATCTACTGAAGTATTGTACTCCAAAAAAAGAATGAGATGAATTGTATCAATATCCAGACTTTTTTGTATATATATAGGAAATTAGTAGGAGGTTAGGGATACTTTTTTCCAGATTTGTTCGATAGAGATATAAAAGTTCCTACCAGTTTTCTTTTTTATTCTTTTTTATTCATAGTAGGAAGTTCTTACGTCATAATAGATCAGGGACCAGAAGAGGGAAAAAGTCTTTTCAATATTCTTTGATTTCAACTTGATTTCAAGGAGACATTATTCATCATGTAAAAGTACAAAAAAAAATAGAACTAAAGAAAGAAAAGCCGACTATCGGAATCGAACCGATGACCATCGCATTACAAATGCGATGCTCTAACCTCTGAGCTAAGCGGGCTTATATAACAAAATTTTGTTGTGCATAGGAATTTCCTAAACCGCTGGGGGGGCTTAGTTAGCTATTCATAATTTCTAATAAATATAGATATATAACTATATAACATAATGATTAGATATAGTATATAGTACTTCATTTATAGTAAAATGAAAATAATAAAGAATTTTATTCTATTATGGGTATGGGATATGGGATGGGTCGGTCCTAAGGAAAAAATAAGGAGAAAGGTTAAGGATACAATCCAGATCATAATGAGACATTCCTCCGGTTTCGTTCGAAAAGGTAGGGATAAGACAAAAAAGAATCGACCGTTCAAGTATTCCAAATATCACGTAAAAAGTGAGAGGAAAGGGGGCATATATATGTAGTATATATCCATCCATATTGAATTGCAGATACATCAATAATAGAATCATTTCTGATTGGAACAAATGCTGGTCTTATGATAAAGATGAAAGTGGATAGAAAAGAAATCACAAACAAATAGGAGGAGACATTTTTTTTCTATATCTATATAGGAATCCGTATCTAAAAAATTCAATGGTTCTAGCATAACTGAAAGAAGGAAGGGGATGGCATCCCAATGAGATCGTAAAAAAAGGGGGATATGGCGAAATTGGTAGACGCTACGGACTTGATTAGATTGAGCCTTGGTATGGAAACCTACTAAGTGATAACTTTCAAATTCAGAGAAACCCTGGAATTAAAAATGGGCAATCCTGAGCCAAATCCTGTTTTCAGAAATAAGGGGGATTCAGAAAGAAAAAAAGGATAGGTGCAGAGACTCGACGGAAGCTGTTCTAACGAATGGAGTTAACTGCGTTGGTCAAGGAATCTTTCTATTGAAACTCCGGAAAGGATGAACCAATATACATACGTAGACGTACTGAAATAGCAAAGATTAATGAGATCCGAATCCGTTTTTTTATATGAAAGATTGAAAAATTATTGTGAATCGATTCCAAGTGGAAGAATAAAATATTCACTGATCAAATCAGTCACTCTATAGTCTGATAGATCTTTTGAAGAACTAACAAATTGGACGAGAATAAAGATAGAGTCCCATTCTACATGTCAATATCAATACCGACAACAATGAAATTTATAGTAAGAGGAAAATCCGTCGACTTTAGAAATCGTGAGGGTTCAAGTCCCTCTATCCCCAATAAAAGGTTGGTTTTACTTCCTAACTATCTTTTTTTTGCAGCGGTTCAAAATTCGCTATGTTTTTCATTCACTCTACTCTTTCACAAACACAAAAAAAACTTGGCAGAGAAATGTTTCTCTCTTATCACAAGTCTTGTGATATGTACGATATACATACAAATAAACATCTATGAGCAAGGAATCCCTATTTGAAACATTCACAGTACATATCGTTAGTTTGAATTAAACTTAATTCAAAAAAGTATTCTTTTTGAAGATCAAAAAAATTCCAGGGCCTGGGTAAGAGTTTGTAATGCTTTTTTAATCTATTTAATTGAATTGACATAGGCCCAAGCCTTTTAGTAGTATGGGAATGATGCATCGGGAAGAGTCGGGATAGCTCAGTTGGTAGAGCAGAGGACTGAAAATCCTCGTGTCACCAGTTCAAATCTGGTTCCTGACATGTGGTTAATATTAATATAAATATAATAATGATACTGGATACTCATAAAAATTCTCGTTATATATGTTCGTTACGTTAATAGCCTAGATCATGATACATGCTTATCTTATCCATTTGTGTATCTAGAGATATATCC